ATCGTTTATTAATGAGAGGTGAACCTTATAATTATGAAGAACAAGAACAGATACGGAATAATTAAGAAGCAAAAGAAAAAGAACGGAAGGATAAACCAATATACAGAAGTAGCCGCTTCAGGACAACATATATGTATTTCTGCTCACAAAGCCAGAAGAGTAATTGATCAAATTCGTGGGCGTTCCTATGAAGAAACACTTATGATACTAGAACTTATGCCTTATCGAGCATGTTATGCCATTTTAAAATTAGTTTATTCTGCAGCAGCAAATGCTAATCACAATAAAGGTTTTAACGAAACAAGTTTAATCATTAGTAAAGCTGAAGTTAACGAGGGCACGACTGTGAAAAAATTAAAACCCCGAGCTCGAGGGCGGAGTTATCCGATAAGAAGATCCACGTGTCATATAACTATTGTATTGAAAGATATCTCTGTAGATGAACAACTCGAAATAGATAAAAGGAAAAGCTATAAATTGGAGCTGAAGAATCTTTAAAATATTCTATATTATAAAAACTAGAAATACGCTATATTATGTTATGCTTAAAAAAAACAATCGCATGGATAAAAAAACACACGGATATGACGTTTCACGATATATATATATATAGTAGTGGGGGACTATGGGACAAAAAATAAATCCACTTGGTTTCAGGCTTGGTGCAACCCAAGACCATCATTCTCTTTGGTTTGCACAACCAAAAAATTACTCGGAGGATCTACAAGAAGATCAAAAAATAAGAGATTGTATCAAAAATTATGTACAAAAAAATATGAAAATATCCTCTAATGTTGAGGGAATTGCACGTATAGAGATTCAAAAAAGAATTGATTTAATTCAAGTCATAATCTATATGGGATTCCCAAAATTATTAATAGAAGATAGAAATCGAAAAATTGAAGAATTACAGTTAAATGTACAAAAAGAACTCAATTGTGTAAACCGAAAACTCAACATTGCGATTACAAGAATCGCAAACCCTTATGGGCACCCCAACATTCTTGCAGAATTTATAGCCGGACAATTAAAGAATAGAGTTTCGTTTCGCAAAGCAATGAAAAAAGCTATTGAATTAACTGAACAGGCAGGTACAAAAGGAATTCAAGTACAAATTGCGGGGCGTATTGACGGAAAAGAAATTGCCCGTGTCGAATGGATCAGAGAAGGGAGGGTTCCTCTACAAACCATTCGAGCCAAAATAGATTATTGTTCCTACCCAGTTCGGACTATTTATGGGGTATTAGGTATAAAAATTTGGATATTTGTAGACAAAGAATAATAAGAATTTACCTGACTTGTATTTAGTTTTATATTTAGTGATAAAAAAAAGGTGAACAATTCTATAAGGTTGAATAAAAATTCGATTAATCATTTGAGAAAATTGCTATGCTTAGTGTGTGACTCGTCGGTGTTTTTAGGATTAGGATTAAACAACCCGCAGTACGAACTAATAACTAAAGAACTAATAAACAACTCATCACTTCGCATTATCTAGATATAAAGAAAGAGCCAGTCAAAATATGATATGGATATAAGATATATAAGTCATAACATTGTAGCAACTGAATTTTTTTTTGCAAAAAAAAACCAATCTGATTCTTAGTTATAAAGCAAGAAAAGTATATGGATAAACGGAAAGATGAGAGAAAGATAGAAAAAGAAAGACTATCAATGATATATGATTCCAATATGTAAGGTCTATGAGTCATCTCATAAAAGGGAATGTAATAAAGCATCAATACTGAATTGATCCATAATTAGACAAATACGTGGATATGTATAGAACAAAAAATAAAGAGCCCCGAGCCAATAAAGACTGAGAAAGTTGACTCAAAAAAAAAACAAATGAAATTCATTTTTAATTAAGGGCTCCGTTATAGAATTCAGACCTAACCATTATTCGAGAAGTGGTGGGAACGACAGAACCTGTGAATACATAAGATTCTAGTAAAAACGAATCCTAATGATTCATTAGGTAGGATGGCGGAACGAACCAGAAACAAAATAAGTTTTTTTTTAAGTCATGTCATAGACTAATCTTACAACTGAATGTTAAAAGAGTAAATATTCGCCCGCGAATTTCGAATTTCTTTTTATATAAATTTGAGTAAATTCGATATGATAATAAAAAGTAAAACAAAATAAAGATTCGTTTATAACGTTATACCTAAACGACATTATCTATAACTATAAATAGAATACGTATTTAATTAAATAGAATACTAGAATACGTAAATAGAATACTAGAATACGTGTTTAATTATATATTTATATATCAAGTATATATCAAAAGAGAAAAAAGTTCTATTAAATAAAATTTCAAAGAATCCCCCGATTCAGTATATGATTCACCATGTATATTATTTTTTAATCGTTTAATTCGCGAGGAGCTGGATGAGAAGAAACTCTCATGTCCGGTTCTGTAGTAGAGATGAGTGGAATTAATAACCAACCATCAACTATAACCCCAAAAGAACCAGATTCCGTAAACAACATAGAGGAAGAATGAAAGGAATATCTTATCGAGGTAATCGTATTTGCTTTGGTAGATATGCTCTTCAAGCGCTTGAACCCGCTTGGATCACATCTAGACAAATAGAAGCGGGACGACGAGCAATGACACGGAATGCACGTCGTGGCGGAAAAATATGGGTACGTATATTTCCAGACAAACCGGTTACACTAAGACCTACAGAAACACGTATGGGTTCGGGGAAAGGATCCCCTGAATATTGGGTAGCTGTTGTTAAACCCGGCCGAATACTTTATGAAATGAGTGGAGTAGCAGAAAATATAGCCAGAAGGGCTATTTCAATAGCGGCATCCAAAATGCCTATACGAACTCAATTCATTTTTTCGGTAGGATAGCAATGTAGAACCAAAGGAAAAATCTTTTGTGGATAAAAAAACAATTAAGGGTTTCCTGTTTTGTTTTGAACAAACAATATTTCTTTTTTTTTACCCTTTACATTGAAAAAGAAAAAAAAAAATCAATATATATATATATAAAAACGATATGATTCAACCTCAAACCTATTTGAATGTAGCGGATAACAGCGGAGCCCGAAAATTAATGTGTATTCGAATCATAGGGGCCAGTAATCGACGATATGCTCATATTGGTGACGTTATTGTTGCTGTAATCAAAGAAGCAGTACCAAATACGCCTCTCGAAAGATCCGAAGTGATACGAGCTGTAATTGTACGTACTTGTAAAGAACTCAAAAGAGACAACGGTATGATAATACGATATGATGACAATGCTGCAGTTGTTATTGATCAAGAAGGAAATCCAAAAGGAACCCGTATTTTTGGCGCGATCCCCCGGGAATTAAGACAGCTAAATTTCACTAAAATAGTTTCATTAGCACCTGAAGTATTATAAGGGAAGACCTCGATATACTTTATATTATTTGAATATTAGTTGAATGAAATGGATTCATTTTCTTTTTTATTTAGTAGATTTTTATTTTTATTAGTAAATTGTTTCGATATCACGTATATACCTTATCAAAATTCATAAATATTACTATTTATGAATTCCGAAAAAAAAAAAAGAAAAAAAAAGCATGTTGATTATATCAAAATTCGGGGACAACAATAATCTTAGTTTATCATGAGTAAAGACACTATTGCTGATATAATAACCTCTATACGAAATGCTGACATGAATGAAAAAAGAACAGTTAGAATACCTTCTACTAACATCACTGAAAATATTGTTAAAATCCTTTTACGAGAAGGTTTTATTGAAAACGTGAGAAAACATCAGGAAAGCAATAAATATTTTTTGGTTTTAACCCTACGATATAGAAAAAATAGGAAAGGGCCATATAGAACTCTTTTAAATTTAAAACGGATCAGCCGGCCCGGCCTACGAATATATTCTAACTATCAACGAATTCCTAGAATTTTAGGCGGAATGGGGATTGTAATTCTTTCTACTTCTCGAGGTATAATGACAGACCGAGAAGCTCGAATAGAAGGAATCGGCGGAGAAATTTTGTGTTATATATGGTAATCTTTCTGATAGTCGAATTATATGTTATATGGGGAACTTTGATATTTGCATATTTTTGAAAACAAAAAAACAAAAAAGAGTAACGGGTAGATTTCTAATATTATACCTCTTAGATTCGTTGATACTTCAAAGCGATTTTACCCAGAATTAAAGAACAAAAAAGAATTCGCGAGGGTTTAATTACCGAACTATGTACCAGTAGTATGTATGTTTCGAGTTCGTTTAGATAATGAAAATCCGATTCTGGATTTTGCTTTTGCTTTGGAAAGGGTTTAACATAATTTTATACGTATACTACCAGTAAATAGAATAAAAATTGTAGTAAATTCTTATGATTCAACTATATAATTTGTATACTTCAAAGAAAGATTCAAATAATAATTAGGTGGTAGTGCTTTATATATTGCACATTTTAACTTAAATTGGAATCTAAAAAAAAATAATAATTAGGTGTTTTTTTCAATTTCAGCATTCTTTCGTAGGGATCCAATTCGAATTCGAAGTTAAAAATTTTAAGAAACTCATTTTCTTCCAATTTAAGTAGATTCAAAATTAATAAAATAAAAGGAGTGATAAATATGAAAATAAGGGCCTCCGTTCGTAAAATTTGTGAAAAATGTCGGTTGATCCGTAGGCGGGGACGAATTATAGTAATTTGTTCCAACCCAAGACATAAACAAAGACAAGGATAATCTTTCTAAAACAAAAAGGACTCCCGAAATCAAAAGGACCTGATGTACAAATGTACAAAAAAATAAAAAAATAAGTAAAAAACACGGATCTGTTTTGACATGAAATGGATATATCCATATATCTCTGACTTATATTTATGAGATGATAAAATATGGCAAAGCCTATACCAAAAATTGGTTCACGTAGAAATAGACGTATTGGTTCACGTAAGAATGCGCGTAGAATACCAAAGGGCGTTATTCATGTTCAAGCAAGTTTCAACAATACCATTGTGACTGTTACA